GAGAACATAGTAATGGAGAAGGTAATAGCCGAAATAGGATTCGTTTTGGCTAGAGCGCCCAAATCCGCTATATATTTGACACGGGTTTGCCGTAATGCTGAAACTATGGCGAATGCATCTATCGTCATTAATGCATAAATAAAGATACCAATTAGTAGTGATTGAATTCCTTCTATGGTTCCACATGAGAAACCAGTACGAATATAACCTACATGTCCAATTGAACTATGAGCTAGAGGTCTTTTGACTTTCGTTTGGGCCATGGCGGCCAGTGCTCCTAAGATCATAGAAGCAATGCTGCAGAAAAAGAAGATTTGTTGCAATGTAGCTCCATAGGAACCATAAATAGAAACACGTGAAATATTAGCAGAAATAGAGATTTTAGGCGCAATAGAAAGGAATGCTGTAACCGGGGTGGGTGAACCCTCATAGATATCAGGTGCCCACATATATAGAGTCAAAAGAAAGAGGGAGTCCGAAGGGGAGGGGGGTTTGATTCGGGGCTCGAGAGATGGAATAGATAGGGCCCCACAAGTTTTGAATTCGCCGCTGGGGAATTCACACGAAAGGGAACGAGGAATTTTCAACGAAAAAAGTGCTCTCTGAACCGAACGTGAAAGTCGTTTTCCATCAGACGGCTGTTCCCGTAACTCCACTCTCGACTTGGATTATATATCCAAAAAGGTCCGCTCTCGGCCATTCCACACGCTGCCTAGAAGAGGCGTGGTTATCTGAAGTGGATTCTCTCTTTTCTAGTCGATGCCGAACCTGCTGCCCCATTGACTAAGAAGGGGGCGGGCAGCTACATGGACCCCTTCCTTTCTGTTGTTGCCAGCGCTTTCCCGGGCCGAGCCGGAATTCTGTATTCTAATTTGAAGGGGCAGGCAAAGCCCGAAGGCTGCTATCCCAATAGGCCAGCGGGCGGAACGAGGATAGGGTCCGGATACCACCGCGGTCGAAAAAGCCCTTCAGATAACACGCACCGTAGACCATCCTCGGTCTTCTTCGTTTTCGATGAAAAACAAATAAAATCTCGATCCCCGAAAGTTTTTTCCTTCCCCCTCCTTCGTCGAGCCTTTCCTTTAATGGTTGGGAAAAGCATTCCCTTATCTGAACTTGACTCTTTCCAGCCTTATTCAAATAAAAAGAAATAGGGGGGTGGGTCATAACATAGGCTTCAAACATGATTTGAAGGTCCATGCGAAAAATACAAAATCTGGAAAGCTGCAGGAAAAGGTTTTTCTTTCCTGTGTTGCACTGAAAAAAGAAGGACCTAAGAGAAGATTCTCTTAGGCCTCCCGCGCCCGCCGCCGCCCGGCCCAGGGGGCAAAGCGAGAAAAGACAGAGGGAGGGAGAGCAGCATCTTATTCTTTTCGCGAGAACTCCACTTCCAGATCAGAAAAGCATTCGGAACGGGCTCCGCGTTCATTTCGTTGGCAGAAACGATCCAGGGGCTTCGGGGAACCCCAAAACAAAGTCTTTCTACTTGATTCATAGATAGAATCAATGATAGATAGACAAAAGATAGATGAACGAGATATCTTTTTTTTTTAGGAATTCCTCATATCCAAGGCAGATTACCACAAGCACCCCACCCCATACGACTAGTTGGGGTGGGCTGTTCCCCTTTTGAATCAAACAAAATAAGTAGTAGGGGAGGGGCAGCTACTTTCATTCTAAAGGAAACCGAAGAAACAACCTTTAGTGGAGCCCTACTTCCCTCTTTGCGACCTCATCAATTCAAGCGCAAACCCATTTCTTTCTTAGTCACCGGGCTCCGCGCACCAAAGGCCTACCAAAGGTAGGCCGAGCTCTTTGATATTCTTTCGGGCGACGAAAGGCTACTTCAATCTAGGAAACAGCCGGAAACTCGAAGGGGTCGCCTTTGGAAGCGTTCGCCGGTAACCAAAGCTTCACTCCTTCCTTTTGATTATGTCGTAACGCTGACTGAATCCAATCCATAAACCCGGAAACGAAACAAAGTTCGTTCCCTTTCGTCAAGTAGGTAAAGTAGGCAACCACTTTTGCTTTGCCTTAGACTCTATTGGAACAAAAGAAAGAGGCGGAATGGAGAAAGGAAAGGGGCAAGAGCGGTCTTGCTTGGCGCGAAGGCTGCTGGTTCGGGGGCAGGGTACGGTACTAAAGGTCCTCGGACTTCCAGGCGGTCTTTCTTTTGGGCAGCTGTTCACCGTTGGATCTCGCCAATACAGCCCCCTATAGTTTTCGTTACCGAGATATCTTTTTTTTTCATTGTTCCCAGGGATTTTTTGGGTAATCCGCTCCCATGCTGCAAACAGTCAAATCTGACCCTTGTCGCTCTTCTTTCTTTCCTCGCGGGCAGGAAGCACACCAGCAGCGTGCGTTGCGTGATTCTACTGTGTTTTTTGCACTTGACTGGGTGGACAGTTGACCGGAAGAGAACTTCGATTCGCCCGGCCAGCAGGCGGGCGGTGTGCTTATCTTGTGTGACAACACTACAGAGCGAGTGGCCCTTCTAGGCGGGCAGCTTTGTGATACAGAAAAAGCGACGCTTTCGTGTCACATGCTATGGTCTCAATGCCCTTACGAGGTAGTGATGAGTTTCACGCGCTCTAAGCCCGGCCCGCGCGCGGTTAGGAAGATTGGCCTAGATCTGAACGGTACCACCCACCCTACCCTACCACCTATAGGCGGCCGTCCGTCCTACAGCCGCCCGAAAAGGAACTGCAGTGATCTTGAATAGGAATCCTACAGCGATAGAAAGAATCCCCATAAAAATACCACTAGATCGAGCACCTTCGTATCCGGTCAAAATCTTGGCTAATTGATCGAAGTGGGTAGCTCCAGTAGACCCATAGATCATGGAACAAATAGGGTGGGTAGGCCCAACCACCACACTACACGTATAGACGCGAACCCCCCTAAAAACCGTACGTGCGACTCTCACCGCATACGGCTCGCACAAAGACTCCTAAATCCATCCCGAGCCTTTTCTTCCACCTCTCCTCTCCAATCCTCGATCAAACTTGCCCAGGCGCTATGGGGGTCTTTCCTTCGCCTATCGTATGTATCGGCCTGGCTTCGTCCAGAACCAAGGAGGCATTCTGGCGGGCGCGTGCGTGTAGGAAGGCCGACCACTACATAAGCTAAAACTAAAAGACTACGACTACAAGCCGGAAGCGACTCGCTTCTATTCTCGTTGGGATTGGATATATATAGATATAGATGGGGAATCTATAGATCGTAGTAGTTCGCCAACCTCTCTAACTAACATACGATACAATTTCACTTCACGCACGGCCAAAAAAAAAAGAGCTTCGCTCGGTGGGCCTTCCTACGCTGACGAATGCCTCCTTTCTCTTCTCTGAAGTCTACAACAAAAAAGTGGGAGAGGCAGGATTCGAACCTACGTAGAAAAACTTCAACAGATTTACAGTCTGTCGCTTTTGACCACTCGGCCACTCTCCCCTTCCCGGGCCGACGGCCCCCCTCCCTGGGTTCTAAGAAAGAGGGCGGCGCCTTGAATCAAAAAGCTTATTGATTGAAGGGAACAAATACTATTTATTAGCTTAGCCGGGAGAATCTAGTCATTTAGTCAGTTCATAACAATCTCTGTAAAGCAAGGGGCAAAGCTTCTACGACAGCTTCTCCCTCATGTCATGTAGTCGTCGGCCTTCCCGACGCCCCCCCTTCGTCGCTTCTGGCTAAGCATCTTTCGGCGGAGGAAAGGAGGCGACTAGTCGCTTCTGGCGAAGCTGCGAGCCTACCCTGCCTACTTAAATAGCTTACGCTTACTCAGCCTAGTCTACTAAAAGAGGGCTACAGCAAGCAACGAAGTTGCCTTTGTTTGTTGTGGGTCGCGCCTCGCCGTAGGCACTGAATGAATGAAATGAGTGGAGATCTTCCTTCCTCCTTTCAAATAACCAAGAACTTCGTTGGTACTAGTGGCGAAGAAAAATCTTACCCCAAAAAAAGCAACTCGGAACCTAAAGAGAAGAGAGTTCAGTCTACAAGAAGCTGGCAGAGCTTTAGCCATTGGACTACATCCATCTATCCTACCTAATCTATCCTACCTAAACAGTAAGCCTTTTCTTGTTCGTTCTTCGAGCTAGTGGAGTCCTTCCGGCTAATGAAGATACTACTCCAGTCTTCCCATTCATTCACAGTGGATCCTTCCTTTTCCCTAAGAATTGAACGAACCAAGTTCACCTATACGAGAGTGAAGAATAAAACCCTACAATCAACTTCCCACTTTTGATGTCCCACGATTCTGCTAGTTTAGAAACTAAAGAGAAAAACAGGCGTCAGAAAAGCGATAACTCAAAATTCTCCCCAAGTAGGATTTGAACCTACGACCAGTCAGTTAACAGCCGACCGCTCTACCACTGAGCTACTGAGGAAGAACTCCCTTAAGGAAGCCGACTCTCGTTCTTTGGACCAACCTATGACCGGGTTCGTCACTCTTTTTTTTTCCCTTGATTGAAAGAGGCTAAGCGCGGTACATTGAGTAAAGGGAGGATTTGCTACATCGCTACATCGGGCGGTGGGTGGCCCCTTCGAGAGTTGCGGGTCCTTGCCGCTGCATGAGTGGTAGCTCATGCTCAAAACTCCTCCGACACGAGTCCTAGTCGTTGCGCTGCGGTCCGTTTCCCGTCTTCGCTTGCGCGATTTATTTGCACTTCTGATTGGTTTCATCCATCTCCGACCCTAATGAATCGAGTATGTATTCAGGGGTCAGCCAGTCAATCAGTTCGGGTTCTCGGTCGGTTCCCGTTCGCCTGCCTCCCTCATAGTCCATTAGTGGGTAGGGTGGGTGACTTAGAGGGCGCCCGCCTCCTCTTCAGACGTGTCCTCGACAATCTGGCGGTTGTTCGATCTCAGCTTTTGGGGGCGGGAGTGCTTGGTCGCTGGGGTTTCCTTTTCCTCAACCAATTCGGTTGTGTCAGCCCGGTCTAACATTTATGAGCTGGCAAGATGGATTGAAGGTAAGATAGATTTGAGTTTAACTGGTATAGGACCCTCGATCGACCATGGGGCGTATTTTCATTCTAAAAACTGAATTTGAAGCGTAAAAAGCTCCTTCTCATGTTGCATTTCTTTGGTTTGGAAGTTTCAGTATGTTGTCTGTGGATTTCTAACAAAGGAAAGCCCCCCTATGCCATTTGATTAATTAAAGTTCCGTGCTGCTCGCCACTCCCCGAGGCCAAGGACGGGGTCGAACCGTCATTCCAGGATTTGCAGTCCGATACATTTCCATTATGTTACCTAGCCGCCACCGCATATGTATAAAAAGAGGGAGCGGGGAAGGAAGAACAACCGTTTCACTTTGGAACATGAGGTGGCGGGCGGAGCGCTCTATATGATCATGATCGGCGGCGGGTTACCAGAGAAGAGGGGACAACTTCTTTCTCCCTTGCCTTGCTCCATTTTCCTTTTATGATTGAAAGTAGCAAGCCACTCCACTACTGGTATATAGGCCAGATCAGATAAAGGGTTGCTTCCTCCATATGTTCAGGCAAAGAACATATAGAAGCTAGCTTTTGTTTTGTCTTGTAAGCAACCATGCCTATAGAATTTTGCTTACCAAAGTGGTCTTACTAAAAGTAAGTAAGCAACCAGTTCCGTTCCAAGTGACATGGCTTTTCACTACTCTTTTCCAGAGAAGGTTGCTCATCCAGCCCGGCGGATCCATTGTTTATGCGGCAGTGCGATGCAGCTGAAAAACCCCTTTCTTTATATTAGTAATATTAGTGACGGTATAGGTTGCGGAAAACTCCAAAACTAGGGTTCCAAAATAAAAAGCTTATTAATATAAGTTTTAGAAAAAGGCACCCCTACTATACCCCTAAACTAGAAGCTAGCGCGCAACGGCTTTTCCGCCGTTGTTGCTTGCTGCTTGCAAGCTCGAAAATCTCTCTTTCGCTTCGCCTCCCTGTCTCCATTCTGATTGATTCGCTTCTTCCTTCGCGCAAGCGCGGAACCCCTTGTTGTGTTGCATTTCGTGATCCTCCTTTTCTTTTCCGCTTACCACTATTCCTCCTATCTTTCAATGCCTTCCACCCAGCCCAGTACCTATAGTGCCTATCCTCTTAAACCTGACACGGGATAGGATAATAGTACAGCCTCGAGGCGAACAGCTCCTTTCTAAGCTCAGGGAAGAACACCTAGCCCAGCTTTCTTTCCGAGCCATCAATAACTGCCAGATTTTTTTTTCGGGTCCGGCTACCCCTTCAAGAGGTCCAGCTTTCCTTTCACCGGTCGGTCAGTTATGGAGTTCGAGCCAGCGCAGGCTTCACGGCCAAGTATTGTGCCGTTTTTAAGTTAAGAAAGATCTTATCCTTTCTTTCACTCGTACCGTGACCGAAGCAAAGCCTCCCGTTGTGGATCTTATGACGACATGAAGTTCTCGAGTTGGGTGAGCCAACATGGACTCGTAGGTCAGTGATTTCGATGGATTTCCGGAATATCTATATATAGTTTTCGTCCGTCTCGTCTGTTTAAAAGGGGCATAGACAAAGGCCGATTTTGTTTTGGGACTGCAACAAATTTCCAGATTGGGTCGGTGCTCGGTAGCATTCCCTTTATCTATCAAAGTAAAGTACGCTAGGGATTCTCTTCAAGTAGAGTAAACAAAACGAGAGGCACAATTAGTTGAGTCTAGCATTCCTGTGCAATTCCCTTCCTTTAATTCATTTGATTGGATTCCCGTCTGTTAATTCAATATGCTCTTTCCGCTTAGGTTAGCTGTACTCTCGTGTAGCAGTTAACGCTTGGTGGGAGTTCCAACATAGGAAGGCACCCGTAGGTTTTTATTCCTCTACTTTATTCAATGTAATTCCTTCATGTAAATAGACTTCTCCTGTCAACAAACAAGAAAACGGATGCCGCGCAAGGGCTTTTCGCGTTAGGTTCGGCCTGGTATACAAGCAATTAATGAGCCTAAACTAGGGGGTTACGCAAGGGGGGTGGGTACTCAGGTCTTGAAAGCCTCAATAAAGAAAATAAAAGCGTGTATTTCCAGTTTAGGAAGAGAGAAAGTCTAATTCCACTAGAAAACTGGAAAAAAACTCTTAAATATGAATTCAACCAACTCAAAAAGTAGTGGCAGGAAGCAGCACACCAGGAGGTGCGGGACGAACTCCTTCTTTTAACTTTTAAATATTCCAATCGAGCTGCCGAATCAGTACGGGTCCAGAAATTGGTAAACCAGAAAATAGACACACCCACAAATCATTCTTTTATTTAATAAATCTCATGTAGGAGAGCCTATACCGGACCGGAAACTCAAATGTGATAATTCAGGCGAAAGAAAGGTCGATCTTTCTTGTATACCTGCCCGTGAACCCTTCTCTCTCTTTCTTTGATCGAATCCCTTGGTTTCTTAAAAAGAGTTGTCCCCTGTCTGTATCAGTCGTCTCTATGGCAATCTTTCTTTAAGCAGAAAGCGTGTTAAAGCTAGATACCCAAGGAGCAAAAGAGAAATGGCTTTCGGCCTAGGATCTCTTGAAAGTGCTTTTCCTTTCCTTTTAACTAAGACAACTTCCCCTAACTCCCAACTCCTAGCTGCCTAGCTCCTGCCACTGTTGCTGACTGACTTTGGCTTCCTTCTTCGTGAACTGTGTATTCCTATTCTACGTCCGGTTCCAGTTTTTTTCGACAATCTCAGTACTACCTATATGGCTTCTAATCCTATCCAGGATGCGCGCACGAAAGACATTGAGATTGATCTTAACTTTGTGCGTGAACATGTCTGGTGACTTGCGCCTTTCTTCCTACGGAGAAAGAAACTGCCGACATCTTCACCAAAAGTCTCTCTACTTCTACTCTCAGAGACAACCTCTGCATCATTTCTCATTCCAGAGCAAGCAATATATCCTCTCTTTCTGTCGGGAAGTCAGGCAAGGCGCTGCCCTCTTGTTTGCTAAGCCCTTCGAGGCTATCTCTCTTCTAGTGATAAGATAAGCGAAGCTAGTTCCAGTATAAATAGGAGCAGTTTCTCTGAATTCCCTTCCTTCTGCATCGCGTTACAATCCTTATGCAAGCCAGTCCGCCCCATAGTAGTAATATATTTAGGATTTCGCTAGGGCTAACTGCTTTCCATGTCTCCGGGGCTTTCGTTTGAGTTGGAGTTGTATCACTATTTGCTGTCGATCCCGGCTAGCCATTGGTTCTTTCTGATTCTATCTTTTCACGGTAGTGCTTCTCCTCTTAGGAAAGCGAGCAGGCAAGTTCTAAAAAGTTACAGCCAGCAAGCAGGGTAAAAGGATGGGGCGCAAGTCGGGTTGGTTGCATGCCCAAGGCAATGTTTTTGTAGATTGAGATGGATTGATCTTCGCTATTGTGCCTCTTCCTTGTACCATTGATGCTGCGGCAGTGCCTAATATGAGTTTGCTCCTGTCCCAGACAGCTTCGAAGAATAACTTTCGGAATTCCAAGTGACCCTTCAGAAGCTAAAGTTGAATGATCGAAGTTTCCTTCAGGTTCAGTCGAAGAGATCGAAGCGAAGTCATCAATTCAACCATTCGCATGGTCTCCCCTAAGACTGACCTCTTTTCCAAATGAACCGAACCTCGATCCACATTCATCAAAGAGAGACGGCCATCTCTCTAGGTTGCACACGCCCCTCATTCGCCCTTTACTAGAAGGTAAGGCAAAAAGCAAAAGCAGCTTAAGCCCTTACGATCACCCGAGAAGCCCTCGAGCCTATAGTATTTATTCTAATATAAATATATCTTTTTAAGTATGACTAATCTGACGAAGAATAGTAGTTCCTACACCTTGCGTGGCGTCTCCCAGTCCAACACGGCTTGCACGCACCTTCTCTTGCTCCAACTAACTCATGCCGTCGCCAATCCAGTGCCCAAGGAACTAGACCTTATGCAAAGCACCTTTTTCACATAGAGCTGATTTTCCCTTATGATCTGGAATTGGTCATAGTCTGCCAAGAGGGCAACAAAGCGCCTAAGGATTTTCTGTCATAGTCCTTCATTAAATTACATAGTCGTTTTAACACTAGGAGTCTCTTTAGGCAGTCCCGTGAAAAAGGTTCTCCCTCAAGGAGAGTTATTATTCTTTCATAAGAGAAGCCCCTTTATTAGTAAGGCGGCCCAGTCAAATTGAGTACCTTGGATTGCTGCTTTCACTATTACTATTAAAGGGATCTGTGTCACTATGCTTAACACATTAAATTAGATGCATCCACCGTACTAACACCGGATAAGCATCCCACTCAATCAGATCAGAAGGAATCGGTACTAGCGGTTCAATTCCCTAGTGATCTCTTTTCAATGCTGAATTCAAAGAAGAGAAAGAACGCATTCTATAAGAGCAAGCGAGGTAAGCGAAGCGCTAAAGACAGCTAGAGAACTAGGAGCAGGAGCCGCTCGTTCCCCGAGGAACTGGAAGTAGTCTTTGGGAGAGCTCGGCTTGGGGACGCGAAAACCTATAAAATGAATATAAGCCGATTGGATTTACCAACACGCAGCATGCGCTGGAAGGAGGGATAGCGTCTTAATACTACGAGTGGAAATATTCGTAATCGTAAACTCAAAAAAAATCTTATTCGCCGATCAGATAAAAAAAGATTATAGGTTGTTTGAACTCCTTGTAGCAAGTTTCAATAATATCAAGTAAAGGGGCTTGCTTGGCTTCTTTGACAGTGCCTGTAGTGCTCAACTCTTTGCCGGTAGTCTTCACTTTTTTGAAACGAGAGTTGGACTTTACCTATTTTGTTCTTCAAGGATTGGGACAGCAACAGAAAGAGGTGAGTTCATTAGGACTGAAGCTTATCTCTATCAAGATAGAATGTTTCCGCTGATACAGTAACCCCTCTACGAGTTATTCTTAGTGGAAGGACGTGCAATCTAGAGTAAAGGGAGATGCTCAGGAGGTGTCTGCCGCCAAAGAAAAGATTAGTCAACTACTGTATGGAAGGATTGTCCTATGAGTGAATGCGTTTCATGTGATATTTTGTTTTTAGCTGCCACCCACGTTTTGTACAATACGAGACGATGGCGATGGTTTGTAAGCTAAGCGATAGAATTGTGTTGAAGGATGTCGGGCTTGTAGTATGGGGAAGAAGTGGCTAAACTATATAGAGTAAATACATCAGCAACTACAGGAAAAAAAAGAACCAAAGAAGGAGTTTGACTCAAGTGACGATGAACACTGAACCTAACAGCCGAGGAGACGATCTCCGGTACCCATGAAGAGTAGATTACCAATCCTGTCACCTTATCTTCTATGATTACACTACTCACGAATCTATCTATCCAATTTCTTACTGAACTTTTTTTTTTACCTGTCCTTTCTTTGATTTGAGGATAGATGCCATGCTGCTCTTTCGCCTGCTACCTTACATTAAGTGATTTCACTGTCGATGTTCATGCAGCAGACAGAGGAAAATCAGATTGTTGGAGAAGCAAAGCAGGGAATGTAGCTATTAACAAGATATTAAGAGGGCAAGGAAAAGATCAAAGGCGAGGTGGTTTACCACACGAACTATCTGATCAAGTTTTCTTTTTCCTATCACAGGCAGCTGGCCGTGTTTGATCGTCGCGTACATGCTCTGTTACAGCTTCATTCATACGCCAATCAATTGACAGTGAAGCAGAGAAAGAAGAGTTTTGATCACCGTGTGGGTAGTCCCTGTTAGGGTTTCCGTTTCATGTGCACTAAAAAGGAAGGAAGACTGGTGCTACTATAGTACAAGCATACGAGCAAAGGACTCTACCTACCCATACTGACGAATGAAAGAAGTGAGGCGCGGATGATAGGACACAAGCGATAGCGGTTCCATTCTTGCTGTTCCTATTCCATACCATAAGCAGACACCTTTGATTCATCGACATTGGCGCTAGAGGCTCTACCCCCACCCACCAGCCCTTTATGGAGTTACCGGACCAAGACCAAGAGAACAAATTCCCCGATATCATAAAGAAAGTAAGAAGGGGCAAGGCCCCATTGAAAGAGAAAGCACTAAAGGACTTCTATGACGTGGCAGAAATGATCACCGTCAAGCACAAGATTCAAAGCTGGAATCTTCCTACTCTTTGGGACAGAGCATCCTATCTTGTTGATTCTCCTTTCCCACCGCCTCGAGCTCTCGCTTTCAGGGTGGATAATCTGATATAATTCACTTTCACTTCGAAAGCATCTTTTGAAATCGTTTTCCCACTTTATTGTTGTTATCCATCAATCGAAGAAGATTCATAATTCAGAAGAATTTCTGACGTCCTCAAAAAGATATTTATAGCAAGCAGCACTACTACTCATTCCCGTTCGATAGGTTCCCATTCGGGGTCTTCAACCAGCATTTCGCCCCATGCATCGGGAATTGGATCAAGATCAACTGCTTCTTAAGCTTTTTGATTTGGCTCTCGAATTGACTATTGAAAAGGAAGGGATGTTGGGCGAGGTGATGGCTCTCTTTCAAGATATGCATCTCGAACCAGGTCTCCAACCGGCACTGAAATTGGCCCTGCACTGGGGCTCCCCGGTCTCAAAGATTGAGAGTCTTGCCGTTTTTGGGAATTCAACAAGCTACTCTATTCCGCCTACGCAACAGGGTTAAACATCCCGAAAGTGCCCTTGCGCCCTATCCGACTACAAGAACAATCACCGCTCCCAGCTAAGACATTCTCTTCTGGCCTGGCCTTCTCTTCTATAGCTCTCACTCAATAGATCTTATTTGTTTGTTTAATTCATTCCTATCGTGCGCTAACCCTCGAAAGGGGAGCTACTATCAAGAGCTGGCTAGATCGAATTCGTTCTAATGCATTCATTCTTTATTGCTCTAAACCTACAGGCAAGACCCTTACGCTCGTACCTATATAAAGGATAACCTCGTAAAGTGATTGATGACTCAACCTTGAGTAATCCAGCAGCAGTAGCTAACTGACAACACGAAGTGCCATATCCCTATTTAGGAAGAGGAAAGCCTCCTAGCTATTCCCTCTTTACCAGCCAGACGAGCTAATTGGTTATTAGCCGGCTCCTCTAAATTACAGTTAACAACAGGACGATAGGACTAAGAGAAGAAGCTAAGACATAAGAGTCCGATAGAGGATGAGGATATAGTAACACAAGACGATCGAATGATATTAACATCACTAGGAGAATCATTTAAGAGGCACTTGAAGATGCGCTTCTTGATTCAAAGATGAGCTAACGAAAACAAGTAAGAAAAACCTGACCTTAGGAAGGAAGAAAGTAAGGACTTGACCCATCTATCTCTCTAGATAGAAGGACAGAGGCAATGAGAATGGTTCAATCTAAGACTAGCAAGGGAAAACTAGAAGCTTAGAAGCCTTATTACACTCCCAATACACAAAGGAAGGAAGGTCATAGCAGTACTTACCCTAAGATTATATCTATCCACTTGCTTGGGGGTTGGCTTCCTGCCTCTCAATTCCTTACTACATGAGAGAGAAAGCAAGGGAAAAGCAAGAAGGAAAAGTCCTAACTTTAAGAGGGGGAGCTCAGCTGGGACCAAGCACTCTTTATTTTATGGTAATATAAAGTCGGTGTCGGGTTTGTTAGGCTATACCTAGGATCAGCCTTTCTTGTACTGTTGTAAGTTGGGAAAAGGTGCCCAAAGCCAAAAGGCTATCTCCGGATTCTAGAGACTCGACCTCTGCTCTGTTCTCGTGAGCTAGGTTTCATTTAATAGATAAGGCTAAGTGTTAATAGATTAGTTCGGTCTCTGAGACCGCCGAGTAGTCGTAGGTAAGTAGCAGCTATCTCCGACCGTAATAAAAGAAAGTCGTGGTTTTTCGTATATAAATGGATCCGCCTTTTAGAGGTGCGAGAAGGTGCTAACAAAGAACCCCAGGTTCTAAGATAAGATCTATTCCTAAAAGGGTAGTCTACGAGTTTCTGGTCTTGACCTCGACCCCAAGGCAAGAAGGAGAGACTTCCCGCGCCCTGAATTGAATAAGTAAATTAACTCTATGTCGAGCTGCTCCTCTGGCGCCTTTCTCCTGAGCTAGGCTCAAAGTCGAGTGTTTTTAGGCTGGAAATGGATCGCCCTTTCCTGTCCTGAAAGTGGAGATAAGGGGGTTGTTTCTACAACCCCAGATCTATTTATACGAGGTAGGCTACGAGTGTCTAGTACTGACCAATGGTGGCCGTGCTTTCCAACAAAATCCCCTGGGAATCTGTCCCCGAGCGTGCTGGCTTTCCTACTATATGTAGATATCTCTCAGTGGCTTGGTTCTCGTGGAGCTAAGCTAAAAGTCGGTTGTTGGGTCTATAAAATCAAAGGCGGGCTTAACGGGGCAGGACACCTTACCTTATCGGACGGGGTTGGCTTGAAGGCTTGGAAACTTTATTTGATTGGCGGGGTTACCGCACTTCTCCGTCAAAGCACAGGGAAATAGTTAATCTTTTCATTTCCGGAATGAGATGAGGTCCTACCTTTCATAGTTACCTTAGCCCGGTAAACCCGACATAGTTAGCCCGCTAACTCCGATTCCTATCCTAATAGATGGGCACAATCGAAGGACAAGAAGAAGGAATTTGTTTCCCTAAACTAAATAGGGTTTCTTTGTCTATGTCCCAGAATCTCTCTATCCCCGGGGGCAATAGCACTAGAAAGAGCAGGGGCATATCTAAGTCCACAAATGATTGTATAAGAGACTAGTCGGCTGGCTATTGTTCCTAGAGTAGTGTGCCCTACTAATATAGTAAGCGGGTGCTCTTCCCTCACTAGGGTTCTACTGACCGAGGGCGAGTAAGCTCCATCAACCTCATCAATCAACATCGTGAGGGATCATGGATTTCTGCGAATGAAAGGACGCGACTTGGCAATCGATGGTTCCATGATTGGCACGTGGCCTCCAAGGTCTTTCTCAATAGAGCTCCACAAATCAAATAGGGGTGGAGAAACCAAGGCTTTCGGTCCCTATCAATGGGTAAATCGGGGTAGACCAGCACTCTTACCTTAGTCTTCAAAAGACCTTAGTCTTGTAAGAGAACATTCAATCACAGTCCATGCTTCTGATTTACTTAATTTACACCTTCTTGCTACAAAAGAAGGCTAGACACCTTTGAAACTTGGAATCTTTCTTCTAGTAAGATAGCAGGCTAAATCTAACAGCATATTCTATTCTGAAAGTGCCAAAAGGCAAATAGACAGACTTTTTATATTTATAAAAGCTTCTACCTCAATCCCTATTATAGCAAAGGGAAGAGCTCCGAGAAAAGAAATAGACGCCTCTTTTCTTGCCAATGAGAGCACGCTTGGACTTTCAATCATTGAGTTCAGATTCAAGAAGGGCATGAAGCTTTGGCTCAGTACAGTAGCATTTGACTTTGGGAAAGAGAATGGATAGAATCGATCGCTTACCTTGCTTTGGCATGCCAGAAGCATTTCGCTGTGGTTCTCATTGATTGAGTAGACTTTATTGCCTACTCTAAGACTCAGGCTAAAGACTCTATTGGATCCCCATCCTCCTTCTTTTATTGAGAATCTCCGTCAGGGTACAAGCGCGGAACTGGTGATTCGATTCTTTCAAGTTGGCAGTTAAGTCCCATCCCATATCTATATTGTGTTGTTATTGGTGTAAGGATTCCAAATCGTGTGTGTAAAGGGCAATGCCTAATGTAATTTAATTTGTTGTAAGATTTCTCGTCCTGATTTTCATTTCTTTTTTTCCGAGTGAGGTGCCCCATTAGTTATGGTTCCCGAACGATCGTCATCCTATATCTTCTTGTCTTGACTTTTTTCCTAGCCTTCCAGCTTTCGGGTAAAGGGACTCAGATCGAGGGGCTAAGGATTCTTTTTGTCCCTTATCGCAAGGGCCATTGACTTCGACTTCTCTAAGTTATAACTCCTCTCCCGAAGCAAGAAATTAGCTTTTTGTTGGTTGTGCAATTTCAGTTTATCCGGTCGTTGATGTGTGAGGAGCGATGTCAGCCCTTTTTCTTATTGTAAGCGGCTTGGCAGCAGTAAAATAGGATACCCTCTTATAGAAGCTACTAAGAGCATAAAATTCTTTACCCTTTCCTTGTCCAAAGCATTCTTCCTTGCAGCTACAGCCCTATTCGAACACTGATCTACTACCTCCTATTACTGTAGAATATCAATATAAAGATCAAGAATAGGAATCCATAAAAGAAAAGGACTAGAAGGAGTAGGATAAGCTAGGGCCTTGTTTCTAAAGGTAGCGCTAGCTAAGTAAGGTTTGCTGCTGCTAAGGCTACGAACTTAGGAAAAAATGAAGCTATTCTATGGACAAGGAAAAGCTTGACGAGTGAAGAGCAAAAAAGAAGGCCAGACTGTTGCCCGGCTGACAACCTGGCTTTGAATAGGAAGGAGATGAAGAGAGTTAGAACAGAAGAAAGCCAAGCTGGAGTTGGCGGTTTGAGCCCTGATATCTTGTTCGTTTCTAAAGCAAAACGGGAGCTAAACCAGGGCCGCTATTCTGATTCTGAAAGAAAGAGGCACCCTAATCTTGGACGAGCGAGACAGGGGCCATGTAGCTAAGCGGGCTAGGCTCTATTGAGCGGAGGATCGCCTTTTTTTACTATAAGAGCAGGATACCATACGTAGTCTCCGTCTTTGTCGAACAAGTGGGTGGCTTGGTAAGCAAGCAGGCGCCAACTTCCAGTTCAGACTTCAATTCTTCTTTAAACACAACATGAAATCATTTCTTTTATGTTTGATTATAACAGAAGTGTTTTATAAGAGATAAGAACTTGCTTCGCTCGACTTGAGTTGGGAAGAGTCCTATTCATTTTCCTATGAAAAAGTCCCGTAATGCTTGTATGCTCTTCCTGAACGGAAGGAGCGGTTCCCTTACTCGCTTGCTAATTATAGCCGGAACGAAGGCACGGATTCTATACCAAGTCTTTCCTATTCTCGTTTTAGCCCCCTTCTCTAAGAATAAGGTGAGCTTGTTTGTGTTCGGGCTTTCGACACCATATACTAGTGCTGTTGCGGGCTGGGATTGTTGTTATGCTTTTAGCTGAGTGCTTTCCGATCTTCCCGAAGTCAGACTACTAACGAGCTCCGCACCAGGGCTCAAACCCTGTCTCAAGGAAACAATAGCCCCACAACCAAAAGGCTTTCCGAGAGATACAAGAGAGATGGTTAAACTAAGGGTAGGCCTTGCCCTTTGCTTACTATATATAAATATAAGGGCGCTTATGCTTCTTCCTCAAACAAAGACGATCGCGCCCATCTCTTCAGAAAGAAAGCCTGAACGCCCTTGTTCTGCTTTTCTCGATTCTGCTTCTAACCGGTCTAACCAACCGCTACAAGCGGGCAGGAAAGAGATGTGGTACTCAAGTCAAGGCGATGGATCACTATCACTATAGATAGATGCTTTCCCTGGACTGTGTTCAATGGCACCTGATATGCCAACAAGGGCTTACTTAATAAGAGATCTTGCATGTTTTAGAGGGTGCTTCTTATGTCTTTCCATAAGCAGAAGTAGAAGTAGAGCTGCTCTTCCCCTATTCTTAATCCTACTTCTTATGTCTGTCAACACAACATGAGCCCAGCCCCTGGTTCAATCGATATATAGGCCGAAAACGGATTTCTGGACAAATGAACAGACCTTTCCTTACTTGACTTGCCAACCGGTAAAACCAGTAACCAAGTTCATGCGTCAGTACCACGTCCAGGATCTTAGGAAAGGGGAAGCTCAAATGATTTTTAATGGGATGGGCGTAACCCCCTAGTTAAAGAGGAGGCCGCCGAGGGACGAAGGCTAAAAAGAAAGATCTCTTTTTAGCCTTCGGGTAAGTCTATCTATTGTATCCTCGCTATAGTGTTTTGTCGCTCTTGTTGTCTTGGTTAAGATAATAACCTGCTATCTTGTTTGTTTTTCTCTGTTTTTGTTGAAAAGTTCATCATGATAATTGCTTGGTATTAGCAAATAGGCTTCCATCTTTTTTTGCGGGGAAGCACTCTAAACGTAGACAGATGACATAGCCAGCCCGGGGATATCTTATTAATCATCTCCGTGGGAATTTCCATCCAAATTAGGTCTGTCTATAGGCTGACCTTTTCGGATTAGCCACGAAATGAACCAATCCAATCAATGTTCATAAGTCCACCTATGCTTTCCCTACTTACCCTGACACAGCTACTTAGCTCTAGCTTCGGCCGATCCTTCGTCATATGCTTAGTCAAAACCACTCTTGCTACGAAGAGACTTTTTGAGAGAGTCCCTTTTATCGGGGCAGGATATCTTGGTTTGGGAAAACTGGTTAAAAAGAGTAAGACTCCTCCCTCAGTGGTTTTTGCTTTTGGATTCTATAATGAATCGCTACTAACTAGAAACTCGAATAGTTAGCCTGGGCTAATAAGAGGTACCATGTAAGTAAAGCCTTTGATACTTTATTACTAATCCATTAAGGCAGTCTTGGTAGCTAGGGTAAGAGCTAGGAATAGATGTATTGAAAGTTTTCACACTTAAGAGAGTTAGAAGCAAAGTCAAGTACGTGGGAAAGCTAACCCATCAAATTGGAGTGCTAAAGTAAGGAACGAACCTAGGCTAGCTTTCCTAAAAAA